ACAATATGCATGGGATTAGCCGCTTCAATGGGATCTTTTATCTTGGCCGGAGGAGAAATTACCAAACGTCTAGCATTCCCTCATGCTTGGCGCCAATGAGGTTTTTATTTGAGAGAAAAAATAAGACTATGCCTTCGCCATATGAATATTAAGTAATAATAGCATGGCACTTTGAATTCGATAGCAAAATAAAAAACTTTTTCTTTTTTTTTTTCAAAACATTAGATTATGTATCGAGAGAGTAGTATGAGATAAGAGGTATTTCCGATTTTTCTATTGGGGATTCCAGTTCAGCGTCACAAACTTTTTTATTTTCACACCGGGGGGATCTTAACAATAGTTATGTTCTGAAAGAGTTCGCGAAAATAAAATAAAAAAAGATTATTTTTTCCTTATTTGACAAAAAGCAACTTTGGGATTGCTGAATCACAGACAAACCAAATAATATAATAAATATAGAAAGCAACGGAACCATCATAGTATTTTTGAACTCCTACGAAGGGAAGGGTGGTAATTTGATCATTTACCGATCTGGGTCTGATAGATCCTATTTTTCTCTTTCTTTGGGTAAAGGTCAATTTGATTATAGAGCCGTATGCAATGCACAAAAGATGCCCGTACGGTTGTTCAATTCTGTCTTTTTTTTTCTTCTTTATCTTTCTTTTCTCTTCATCATGCAAAATAGAGAACTCCTTTTTGTTATACCATCAGGGTAATGATTCATCAACCTGCTAGTTCTTTTTATGAGGCACAAACGGGAGAATTTATCCTGGAAGCGGAAGAGCTGCTCAAACTGCGTGAAACCCTCACAAGAGTTTATGTACAAAGAACGGACAAACCCTTATGGATTGTTTCGGAAGACATGGAAAGAGATGTTTTTATGTCAGCAACAGAAGCCCAAGCTTATGGAATTGTTGATCTTGTAGCGGTGGTTGAGTGAAAATAGCCCAGACCTGTTTCGCGTAAATCCTCGATTTCCCATTTTATCTTTTTGCCGAATTTACTAGAAAATAAAATAGAAGTAATTCATAATCATCCGGTTAGGATCGATCTAAACCAGCCCATTATTTATTTATATGATTCAACATGCCAACTATTAAACAACTTATTAGAAATACAAGACAGCCAATCAGAAATGTCACAAAATCCCCCGCGCTTCGGGGATGCCCCCAGCGTCGAGGAACATGTACTAGGGTGTATGTGCGACTCGTTCAGATCATGAGCTGGGCCAAAAGAAAGAAAACTTTTTCCAGTATCAATGATCAGTACCGGCGAATAGGATAGAATAGAAAAAGAAGTCCAGTCAATTCAGTATCTAAAAAAGGCGAATCTATCCATTCTATTGTGTATTAAATTTATGGTTTCCATTGGTGCAAATCCAATCACCTCAATTTAAGATGAGAAGCAATTCTCCATTGGTAGCAAATGGTTATCCATTAAGCGGAGGAAATCTTACTTCAAAACAGAAAGATTAGGTCCCCTCTTGCAAGAACGGACTAACAGGGTTAGCTACCCAGCCAACTTTCATAATTAAATACCGTTACTGTGTAGGTAGATCTCATCGTGAAAGACCTACTACTGGATAATTCATGGGTAGAGCCAAAGAATGTGAACTATACAAGTTACCAATAACATTGATTAAATGAAGTAAAGGCTCCGGTGTATAGAGAAAACCTCACCGTTTAAGAAGTAACCATATAAACGAAGGAAGCCGCTATTTCTTTATCCATTTCTATTTTTTTATTTACTCTATTTTGCTACCTAGTAGAATAAATTTTATTATTTCGAAGTGAAATGTCTAGAAAAAAGAAAAATAGTGGTCGGGAAGGTTATAGTAGCCAAAGCCATTGGAATTATTCATTTATACATTGGAAAAAAGCTTTGTTATTAATAGACTAGGAAAGGGAAAAAGAATAACTGAAAGAAAGGAAATCTATTAGTTATTCGTCAAAGTTTCATTTATTCAATGACCAGAATTAGACGGGGATATATAGCTCGGAGACGTAGAACAAAAATTCGTTTATTTGCATCAAGCTTTCGAGGGGCTCATTCAAGACTTACTCGAACAATTACTCAACAGAAAATAAAAGCTTTGGTTTCGTCTCATCGGGATAGGGGTAGGCAAAAGATAAATTTTCGCCGTTTGTGGATCACTCGAATAAACGCAGTAATTCGTGAAATGGGGGTATCCTATAGTTATAGTAGATTTATACACGATTTGTATAAGAAACAGGTCCTTCTTAATCGTAAAATACTTGCACAACTAGCTATCTCAAATAAAAATTGTCTTTATATGATTTCCAATGAGATCATAAAAGAAGTAGATTGGAAAGAATCCACCGGAATAATTTAAACGGAGTTCCCCGGAGAATGAACTCCGGGAGGGTAGAGTCAAAATGATATGATAAATAAAGTAGTAAAAATGAATGAACACACTCAATCAAAAAAGATTAATTCTTACCCAATTCTTTTTTTTTTCTTACGACACGATAATCAAATCTAGATTTGATTATTTTTCGAACAAAACATCAATCCGCGTTTGAGTTCGGATTGTAATTTTGATTCAAGTGACGAAAGAGTAAGCCTATTTATTTCTGGCTCGAAGACCTGCCGTTCTGGCGGTCGACTCGGTTCTTTCAAATTGTTTCTCATTATTAAGAAAAGGTAACAAAGATAAAATACGAGCTTGTTTTATAGCAATAGTAATTAATCGTTGTTGTTTCAAGGTCAATCTATTCACCCGTCTAGATAATATTTTTCCTTGTTCACTAATAAAGCGACTAATTAAACTCATGTTTCTATAATCAATTCGATCCCCCGATTGGATCGGGGGCAAACGCCTACGAAAAGATCGCTTGGATTTAAGAAAAGGTCGCTTGGATTTATCCATGGTTTGTTTAGTTTATCCCTTATCCCGAAAATCCTATTTCGGTCGGATCTAAAATGAATTAGAATAAATAGGATTTGGTTTGTTTATATTTAACGTTTCTATTTAACTATGTTATATATATAATGTCATTTTTTCCCCTTCCAAGGAAGGGTTACGTACAGGTGCCCCATTCGATCTATTTCTTTATCTCCCCATGAATCGTATGTTTGTAACAATATGGACAGAATTTTCTCAATTCCAATCGATTAGGCGTGTTGTGCCGGTTCTTTTGAGTAATATATCTGGAAATACCCGTTGATACCTTATTAACACCGTTTCGAACACAACTAGTACATTCCAAAATAACCGTTATTCGGACATCTTTCCCCTTGGCCATGAACCCCCTTTGGATTTTTGATTTACTCAACTCTTCTATTTTCGATCCGAAACGAAGAAGAAGAAAGGAAGGAAAAATAGAAGTTACTAACTTGAAATCCAATTATGAAAAATTTTGATGCAATGCAATAAATATAGTAAATAATATATTATTCTATTATATAATAGAATGATTTCTAAACTTTATTTCAAATCACAGTATTTCATTTACATTTAAGTATCTTGTATAAGAGTCTTGCCCCAGACCTAGACCCCACATTGTTTATTCTACCTCCATCACTATTTAATTCAAATTTGAACCCAAGTCTCGCAGCTGTTGAATCCACTTTTTCTTTTTTCCCTTTTTCTAAAAAGAAAAAGGGAAAAAAGAAAAAGGGGGGGCGAAGGATTAGTCACAAATATTTAATTTTATCTCGAATCTTCGTTATTTGTTACCGTGTCAATAACTAGAATCAAAAAAAGGGGAATGTCAACGCATCTGGGAAAAAACGATTAATCTCTATCAATAGACCTGCTAAAGACCCGAACCATAGAGTACTTAATACCGGCGCCACGGAGAGATATGTTTTTAGATCTCGCATTGAATGAAAAACCTCTTTCCTTTTTTTATTGTAATATATTTTTTTATTGTAATATAAAATGGTAATACATATATGATCAGATGCATATGCAGTTAAGGACCGCTTAGAATTGTACACGGGATCCCCAATTCAAATTGAAATGTACAACTATCCGGTGAATAAGATTTTTTTTCTTAAAACATAAAAAAAAATACCCTTCTTCCCGAGCATTCCCGAAAACCACTCATTTAGTTTTACACCAGGTTCCGTTCCGTATTTCATATGTATAAATATAAGTCTTTTACTATAATTATATGGTAAATGGGACCAAAAAGACGAAATGTCCATCTAAATTATATATATAAATGGCGGAAATAACGATGTGGAAAACAAGACAGGAATTCTCTACAATGACACTGTAGACCAATTGAAGGGATGTAGCGCAGCTTGGTAGCGCGTTTGTTTTGGGTACAAAATGTCACGGGTTCAAATCCTGTCATCCCTACCTATTACTTCTCCGTTGAGCAGTAACGAGGGAGTAATTCAGATCTATTCAAATTGAACATATCTAATTCATTCAAAGATGTATTGGGGTTAAAAAAAGTGTCTTTACAGTCTTCGCTTTTCTGATAAGAAAGCGCTCTTAGTTCAGTTCGGTAGAACGCGGGTCTCCAAAACCCGATGTCGTAGGTTCAAATCCTACAGAGCGTGAGTTCGTCCTTAATTATTCTTAGATCGAATTAGACTGAAAGAGCTTCACTAACTTGAACCGGAATCCTAATTTGACCTCCCTTCTATTAAAGAAAGTAGGAGGTCAATCAAAAAAAGAGATAATAATTAATCAAAGGTCCGACTGATCACCCCGCCTATATTGTAAATAGGCAGTTACGAATAATCCAGCCAAAGTAACAGGAATTAGACCTAACACGATTCCAAATAGAAAAACTTCAATCATTTCAATTTGTTTGAAAGGAGAAAAAGGAGGTAATATCTATATCTAAATATTAATTCGAATTACCACGAATCTCAATGATACAGAATTGGCAATTTACACAGAATCCTATCGAAAGATTTCTTTTTATGAATTGCGCATTTCAAATACTCATTTCAGATAAGTCGTATTTTGCTCAGACCAATAAATAGAGCCGAGGTTATCGTTAAAGACGCTAGTAGAA